TAATTTGTGTTTGAAATTTTAGTATTGAAATAATTTATAAATTTTTTCTACTAAATTTTGGGCTTTTTGTGGCAAAAAAATGTGAAGTTAAATATGTGTATGTTATATATAATATGTGATGGCATAAGTTAATTTTATCAAAACTTGTTAACTTTGATACGCTTAGTCGAGCCTTCCTTGGTTTAGGGGTTTGACAAGGAGAACAGGATTTACTGAGCGTAGGGGGTAGGGGGGTTTGTCGCGCAGAAACCAAAAGGGGGTATATAGTATAAGGTTGTGTTGAGTAAGGATATGTTATGCACTTGAGATAAATTAATGTAATTCTTGTGTTATGTCATTCAATCATTAACCTACATTATTAATAACAAGAAAATGCTCTACCTTAATCTTAATACTCCTGCTCGCACTCTGAAATGAGGGTGAAAAGAAACCAAAAAGAGAACCCCTATGCATATAAAAGAACGCCCGGCTTGGTGGGTAACGAGACATATGGACCACACCATGAATCAGATGCCAGTATAGATTTGAATTAGGGGAGTTCACATTCCCATGCCCGTGAAATGAGAATCAGATGCCAGGAATAATTCATAATTTACCACCCTCCACTTTTGTCCCTGATTCTATCATGCAGATTATGCAATTATATAAACTGGTTGGTGGTTTCTTACTACATTAATTATTCCTTAGTAGATGTTTATTGAATAATGCAAGGAAAATTTTGAGGACAATTTTTAAGGGAATCAAGAACTTACTCATTTTACAATAATAAAATTCTGAGTGTCAATGATATGCTTTATGTATACCCTAAAATTTAGTACTTGCTTTATGGTCTAAATAATGAGTTGGTGATTATACATTAATGTATTAATACATTAATGTAATATCATGCATATATGTGTTAAACCATATAGCACAGAGAATAGTTTAATTTAGAACTCTGGCTTTGGGAGCCAGGGGTGGGAGTTAAAATCTCTTTTTTCTGGCACTAGGGAGGGGTTTAACCTCCGATCTTCGGCTTACAAGACCGATGCTTTAAACTAAGCTACTGGGGCAGGCTCATTCTAGTGCTTTATTTTCTAGTCATCCTGTTAGAGGCATTAGGACCAGGAATAGTGCGAAGTATAGGACGGATGCGATTTGCCCGATGATGACGTATGGGTGTTCAACTGGCATTCCTCCAATTCATGTCAGGATGATTATGTCTGCGATTAAGGCCCAAAAGAGAAATTGAGTGACTGGGCGGAATGTTAGTCCTCGTTGTTTTGATGTGTGGAGGATTGGCACGATTATCAGTACGAGGATGGAAAATAAAAGTGCTAGGACTCCCCCAAGCTTGTTAGGGATTGATCGAAGAATGGCGTAAGCAAATAGAAAGTATCATTCGGGCTTGATGTGGGGAGGGGTGATTAGTGGATTTGCGGGGGTAAAGTTTTCTGGGTCTCCTAGGAGGCTGGGTGAGAATAATGCTAGGAGTGCAAGTGCTAGTAGTATAACCACAAACCCAAATAAGTCTTTATAGGAGAAGTATGGGTGGAATGAGATTTTGTCTGCGTCTGAGTTTAGGCCTGCCGGGTTGTTTGATCCCGTTTCGTGAAGGAATAGTAGGTGAATGATGGTGGCTGCGGCAACAATAAATGGTAGTAGGAAGTGGAAGGCGAAGAATCGTGTTAGTGTTGCATTATCTACAGAGAATCCCCCTCAGATTCATTGGACTAGGGCGTTTCCTATGTAGGGGATTGCGGATAGGAGGTTGGTAATTACTGTTGCACCTCAGAACGATATCTGTCCTCATGGTAATACGTAGCCCACGAAGGCTGTTATTATTACCAACAGCAGCAGGACGACTCCGATGTTTCATGTTTCTTTATACAAGTAAGATCCGTAGTATAATCCTCGGGCGATGTGCATGTAGATGCAGATGAAAAAGAATGATGCCCCGTTGGCGTGAATATTTCGGATTAGTCACCCGTAGTTTACGTCTCGGCAGATGTGTGCCACTGAAGAGAAGGCGGTGGAGATGTCAGATGTGTAGTGTATAGCTAGGAATAATCCGGTGAGGATTTGGGTAATCAAACATAGTCCTAGTAGGGATCCAAAGTTTCATCACACTGAGATGTTAGAGGGGGCTGGTAGGTCGACTAGCGCGTTGTTAGCGATTTTAATTAGGGGGTGTGTTTTTCGTAGGCTTGCCATTAGGGTTTTTATAGTTGAATAACAACGGTGGTTCTTCAAATCATTGGTCTCGGTTAGAATCCGAGTAGGAATTATGACTTATCTTGTATCATTATTGCTGATGGCTTTGATTGTTGGTTTGGTTGCTGTGGCTTCCAATCCTGCTCCTTATTTTGCTGCTTTTGGTTTAGTGGTGGCTGCGGGGGTTGGGTGCGGGGTGCTTGTTGGGCATGGGGGGTCTTTTCTATCTTTAGTTCTTTTTTTAATTTATTTAGGTGGGATGCTTGTTGTATTTGCCTACTCAGCGGCTTTAGCTGCTGAGCCTTTTCCGGAGGCGTGGGGGGATCGTTCTGTGGCTGGGTATGTTATAGTTTATTTACTTGGTGTGGGTTCAATGGTTGGTCTGTTTTGGGAGGATTGGTATGAGGGGTCTTGGATTGTTGTTGATGGTTTAAAGGAGTTTTCCATGTTACGAGGGGATACTAGTGGTGTGGCGATAATGTATTCGTCTGGTGGGGGCATGTTAATTATTTGTGCGTGGGTGTTGTTGTTAACTCTGTTTGTAGTATTAGAGTTGACTCGCGGGCTTGCTCGTGGGACGCTTCGTGCCGTTTAAAGGGCTGTTAGTAGGATGGCGAGGGTTGTGGTGAATAGAAAGATTGTTAAATATGTTTTAATTATTCCTCGTTGGGTGTCGCTAATGGTTTTGGCCATTTTGACTTGTGTAGAGGATATTCCTTTTGGTCCGACGGCTTCAAATCAGGTTTGGTCTACTAGTTGTGTGGCAATCGATTGTCCCATAACTAGGTTTAGTTTGGGGATGAGTCGGTGGATGATTGAGGGGAAATAGCCTAGTATGTTAGAGAAGTGGTGGGTGGGGGCTGTTGGGTTGGTTTTGAATTGCTTGCTGGTTAGTGTCGTTAGTTCTATGGCTATTAGCAGGCCAACGACTGTTACTGTAAGGGCAGCTATTTTGAGGGTTGTAGGTATGGTCATAATAGGTGTTTTAGAGGGTAAAAAGTTTGATGTAATAATAAGTCCTGCAATGATACTTCCTCAGGCAAGCCGTTTGATTGGGTTGATTACTGATGGGTTGTTTTCGTTGATGGGGGAAAGAGGCGAGAACCGTGGGGTGCCCATGGTGACAAAGAAAATCACCCGGAGGCTGTAGATAGCAGTAAAGGATGTGGCAATGAGTGTTAGGGTTAGGGCCCAGGCGTTTAGGTAAGAGGTGTTGAGGGCTTCAATAATTGCGTCTTTTGAGAAGAAGCCGGCTAAAAATGGAGTTCCTGTTAGGGCCAGGCTGCCGACGGTTAAGCAGGTTGAGGTGAGGGGTAAGAGGTTTTGCAGGCCCCCCATTTTTCGGATGTCTTGTTCATCATTTAGGCTGTGGATGATGGCTCCGGAGCATAGGAATAATATTGCTTTAAAAAAGGCGTGAGTGCAGATGTGTAGAAATGCTAGTTGGGGTTGGTTAAGTCCGATGGTTACTATTATGAGCCCTAACTGGCTAGATGTTGAGAATGCTACAATTTTTTTGATGTCATTTTGTGTTAGGGCGCAGGCAGCTGTAAATAGGGTGGTTAGGGCTCCTAGGCATAGGCAGATTGTCAATGCCAGGCTATTGTCTTCTATGATTGGGTGTAGTCGAATAAGTAGGAAGATACCTGCGACGACTATGGTGCTGGAGTGAAGTAGGGCAGAGACTGGCGTGGGGCCCTCCATGGCGGAGGGTAGCCATGGATGGAGGCCAAATTGGGCTGATTTACCAGTTGCCGCTAGGATTAGACCAATTAGGGGGAGTGTTATGTCCGAGGTTTTTGATAGGTAGAAAATTTGTTGAATTTCCCATGAGTTCAGGTTTATGGCAATTCAGGCTATGCTTATAATTAATCCGATGTCTCCTACTCGGTTGTACAAGACTGCTTGAAGGGCTGCTGTGTTTGCATCTGCTCGTCCGTACCATCAGCCGATTAGAAGAAATGATATAATTCCCACTCCCTCTCATCCGATAAAGAGCTGGAACATGTTGTTGGCGGTTACGAGAATGATTATAGCCACCAGGAACAGAAGTAGGTATTTGAAAAATCGGTTTATGTTCGGGTCGGAGTGTATGTACCAGGATGCGAATTCGAGGATAGATCAAGTTACGTAGAGGGCAATAGGTGTAAAGATGAGGGAGTAGTGATCAAATTTAAAGCTGATATTGACATCAAATAAGGTGGTGTTCATTCAGTGTCAGCTGGTAACAATGGTTTCAGCTCCTTGGTCTAGGAACATTGTAAGTGGTAGGAGGCTAGTGAAGAATGCGGTGCTCACAGCAGTTTTTACATGTATTGCTGCTCAGTTGGGGTCTTTGGGGGTCGGGTGTAGTGTAGTAAGTAGGGGATAGATAAGAATTGTAATGACTAGGATTAATGAGGAGGATAAGATCAGGGTGGTTGGGTGCATAGCTCCTACTTGGATTTGCACCAAGAGTTTTTGGTTCCTAAGACCAACGGATGAGCTGTTATCCTTCAGGAGCGTAAGGAAGCCACGGAATTTAGCCGTGGGTGTAAGTATTAGCAGTGCTTATTGCCTCTGGCCTTCCTTGGTGAGTAAGAGGATTTTAACCTCTATTTTTAGAATCACAATCTAATGTTTTAAGTTAAACTGTACTTACTAGTGGCATCAGCCTCATATGAGTTCGGGCTTTGTTACTAGTAAGATAACTGGGAGGAGGTGGAGTGTTATTAGTAAATGCTCTCGGGTGTGAAATGGTGATAACCCCGTAACATGGCTTGGTGTCGGTCCTCGCTGGGTTACTAGGAATAGGTATAAGGAGTAGCCTGCTGTAATCAGCGTTCCCGTCCCTGTGAGCATAATGGTTCATGGGGATCAGCTAAAAAGAGTGGTGATGATTATAAGTTCGCCTATTAGGTTTGGGAGGGGTGGTAGTGCCAGGTTGGCTAAATTAGCAGTGAATCATCAGACTGCTGTAAGTGGGAAAATTATTTGGAGTCCTCGGGCTAATACCATGGTTCGGCTGTGGGTTCGCTCGTAGGCGGTGTTAGCCAGGCAGAATAGTGTGGAGGATACTAGGCCGTGGGCAATTATTAGAATAATCGCGCCTGTAAACCCCCACGGGGTTTGAATTAGAATGCCTCCTGCCACCAGGCCTATATGGCTCACCGATGAGTAGGCAATTAAGGATTTTAGGTCTGTTTGGCGAAGGCAGATTGACCCGGTTATGATGATGCCTCATAGTGCTAAGATAATGAAGGGGTAGGCTAGTTCTTTTGAGAGTGGGTCTAATATAGTTATTATTCGTATTATACCGTATCCTCCTAGTTTTAGCAAGACTGCAGCTAGAACCATGGATCCTGCTACTGGGGCTTCAACGTGGGCTTTTGGAAGTCAGAGGTGGACCCCGTAAAGTGGCATTTTAACTAGAAATGCAATTAAGCATCCTGCCCATCAGATATTATGGCCTCATGAGTCAAGTGTTAGGGGTTGAGAGTATTGTAGAATCAGTATTGAGAGAGTCCCTGTTGTTTGCTGGAGGAGGAGGAGGGCTACTAGAAGTGGTAGTGATCCTGCTAGGGTATAAAACAGGAAGTAGGTTCCTGCATTGAGGCGTTCGGTCTGGTTTCCCCATCGGGTGATGATAATTAATGTGGGGATGAGGGTGGCTTCAAATATAATATAGAATATAATGATTTCTGTAGCCCCAAATGCTATGATTAAGAAGGTCTGTAGGGAGGTCAGGAGGGCAATATATAGGCGTTGACGGTTAATTGGTTCGAGGCGGATGTGGTTTTGGCTGGCCAAGATTATTAATGGGAGGAGCCAGCAGGTGAGTACCAAGAGGGGGGTAGACAGGGGGTCTGTGGCCAAGAAGATGTTTGAGGCTGACCATCCGGTTTCTGACGACCATTTTAATCAAGAAAGGCTGATGAGGGCAATTAGTAGGCTTTGTGCGGTTGTTGCTGTTCATAGTCACTTAGGAGATGACAATCAGATCGTGGGGAATAGCATAATTGTGGGGATTAGTACTTTTAGCATTGTAGTAGGTTAAGGTTTTGTAGGCGGTCAGTTCCGTGGGTTCGGGCCGTGGCGACCAGAAGGGCCAGGCCTGCACTGGCCTCGCAGGCGGAGAAGGCTAGTAGCAATATAGGGGCTGTAGAAAATGCAGTTGATTCAAATTGCATGGCTCAAAGGGCTAGCGCAATAAATAAGGATAGTATTATTCCCTCTAGGCAGAGTAGTGCGGAGAGTAAGTGGGTGCGGTGAAATGCTAGGCCCATTAGTCCTAATGTGAAGGCTGAGCTAAAGCTGAAGTGTACGGGTGTCATAAGAGGGCCATGGAATTAAACCATGATCTTCTGAGCCGAAATCAGAGGTCTTTGTTGGACTAACTCTCTATTCTGCCCATTCCAGGCCTCCTTGAACTCATTCATAGACTAGCCCTAATGTAAGCAGGATTAGGACTGCTGTGGCTCAGAAGAAGGTTCCGGTGGGGCTGTGAAGCTGGTCTCCTCAGGGTAATGGGAGGAGTAAGGCAATTTCTAGGTCAAATAATAAAAATAAAATTGCTACCAAGAAGAATCGGAGTGAAAATGGGAGTCGAGCAGACCCTAGGGGGTCGAAACCGCATTCGTAGGGTGAAAGTTTTTCTGCATCTGGGTTTATTTGTGGTAATCAAAAAGATACAAGTGCTAATACTAGGGAGAGGGCGGTTGTGATGGTTAAAATTGTAATAACTAAGTTCATTATCTTCCCTTGGGGTCTAACCAAGACTGGGTGATTGGAAGTCACTCGTACTACTTAAATACTAGAAAGACATGAGCCTCATCAATAAATGGATACGTAGAGGAATAGTCATACTACGTCTACAAAGTGTCAGTATCATGCGGCGGCTTCAAAGCCGAAATGGTGTTCAGATGTGAAGTGATATTGGATTTGGCGAAGTAGGCAGACGGCCAGGAATGAAGATCCAATAATAACATGGAGTCCGTGGAATCCTGTGGCCACAAAGAATGTTGAGCCGTAGACCCCGTCTGCGATTGTAAATGGTGCTTCATAGTATTCTATGGCTTGTAGGGCAGTGAAATATAAGCCTAGCAAAATAGTTAGTGCGAGGGATTGAATAGCTTGTTTGCGTTCACCTTCTATTAGGCTATGATGAGCTCATGTTACTGTGACCCCTGATGCCAGGAGAACAGCTGTGTTAAGTAGTGGGACTTCGAACGGATCTAGTGTTGTAATTCCTGTTGGGGGTCAGCATCCTCCTAGCTCCGGCGTAGGTGCTAGGCTTGAGTGGTAGAAAGCTCAGAAGAATCCGAGGAAAAAGAATACTTCAGATGTAATAAATAAGATTATTCCGTAGCGTAGGCCTTTTTGTACCGGGGGTGTGTGGTGGCCTTGGAAGGTTCCTTCTCGAATAATGTCTCGTCATCATTGGTATATGGTAAGAAGTAAAAGAACTATCCCCAGGGTTATAAGTATAGTTGAGTGGAAGTGAAACCAGATTGCCAGGCCGGATGTCATTAGTAGAGCTCCGATTGCGCCGGTTAGTGGTCATGGGCTTGGGTCAACCATATGATATGCATGTGCTTGGTGGGCCATTAAACGTTCTCTTGCAGATATAGGCTTAGGAGAAGGACAAATACATAGGCTTGAATCATGGCTACTGCAATTTCTAAGAGTGTAAGGAGAAAAAGGACAGTGGCGGTTAAGATTGCTACCGTCGGCATTATTGGGAGTAGGACAAACACGGCAGTGGCGATTAGTTGGATTAGCAGGTGTCCGGCAGTTAGGTTTGCTGTTAATCGGACGCCCAGGGCCAAGGGTCGAATGAGTAGGCTGATTGTTTCGATGATGATGAGTACAGGGACCAAGGGGGCTGGGGTGCCTTCTGGTAACAAATGTCCTAGGGCGATCGTTGGTTGGTTACGTAACCCAATAATAACTGTGGCAAGTCATAGTGGGACGGCAAATCCTATGTTTAGTGATAATTGTGTCGTTGGGGTGAAGGTATATGGTAATAGTCCGAGCATGTTAGTGGTGATTAAAAATACTATTAATGAGGCTAATAGTAATGCTCATTTGTGGCCCCCCATGTTTAACGGTAGTATAAGTTGATTGGTAAATCGGGTGATAAATCATTCTTGGATCGTAATTAGGCGATTATTGATTCACCGTGATGAGGGGGTGGGGAATAGAATTCATGGCAGGGCGATTGCGATTGCAATTAGGGGGACGCCGAGATAAGATGGGCTTGCAAATTGATCGAAGAAGCTTATTGTCATGGTCAGTCTCAGGGCTCAGTCTTGTGTTTTTCGGAGTCCAGAAGGGCCGGTTCATTGGGCGAGGTGTGGTTTATTACTTTGGTGGGGATAATAGTAAGAAATGCTAGTCATGAGAATACTAAAATTGCGAACCAAGGGGCGGGGTTTAATTGAGGCATTTCACTAGGGGTGGTTGGGAGGCACCATTCTTTGGCTTAAAAGGCCAATGCTGAAGTCCGGATTTAGCTTCCTAGTGAGGCGTCTTCTAGTATGAGTGATGATCAGTTTTCGAAGTATTCAAGAGGGACCGCTTCTACTACGATGGGCATGAAGCTGTGGTTTGCCCCGCAAATTTCGGAGCATTGTCCGTAAAACACCCCTGGGCGAGAGGCAATAAAGGCTGTTTGGTTAAGACGTCCTGGGACGGCGTCTATTTTTACTCCGAGGGCTGGGACGGCTCAGGAGTGTAGTACATCTTCGGCTGAGACAAGTACTCGAATTGGGGATTCTATTGGGACGACCATCCGGTGGTCTGCCTCAAGTAGTCGAAACTGTCCGGGATTAAGGTCTTGGGTTGGAATTATGTATGAGTCAAAGCCTAGGTTTTCGTAGTCAGTGTATTCGTAGCTTCAGTATCATTGGTGCCCCATGGCTTTAATTGTTAGGTGCGGGTCGTTGATCTCATCTATAAGATAAAGAATCCGTAGGGAGGGAAGGGCAATTATAACAAGAATTACAGCTGGTAGGACGGTCCATACGATTTCAATTTCTTGAGAGTCTAGAATGTACTTGTTTGTAAGTTTTGTTGATGCTATTGCAATAATAATATAGAGTACTAGGGTGCTAATTAAAAATACGATTATTAAAGCGTGATCATGAAAGTGAAGAAGTTCTTCTATAACGGGTGATGCCGCGTCTTGGAATCCTAATTGTGTGGGATGTGCCATTAAGCTTTAAGCTTAAGACATGCAGGAGTTTAACCTACTATTTCACCTTGACAAAGTGATGTAATTTGCGGGTTTACTAATATCTTTAAAAGGAGGTGACAGAGTGGTTATGTGACTGGCTTGAAACCGGTAGATGGGGGTTCAATTCCTCCCTTCCTCGTTAATTTGATTGAACTTGAACAAATGCGGGCTCGTCAAATGTGTGATATGGAGGGGGGCATCCGTGTAGCCATTCGACGTTTGTTGCGGTTAATTCTACAGACAGGACTTCTCGCTTTGCGGCAAAGGCTTCTCATAAAATGAATAAGAACATAATTACTGCTACTAGCGAAATTAATGACCCAATAGAGGATACTGTATTTCATAGGGCGTAGGCGTCTGGGTAGTCTGAATATCGGCGTGGTATTCCTGCTAGGCCGAGGAAGTGTTGGGGAAAGAAGGTGAGGTTTACGCCCACAAATATTACCCCAAAGTGGATTTTGGTTCAAGTGCTGTGGAGGGTGTATCCTGTAAATAGGGGGAATCAATGCACAAAGGCTGCCATGATGGCAAATACGGCCCCCATTGACAGCACGTAGTGGAAGTGTGCGACAACATAGTATGTGTCATGCAGAACAATGTCTAGTGATGAGTTGGCTAGCACAATTCCTGTCAGTCCCCCCACTGTGAAGAGGAAGATGAAGCCAAGGGCTCAGAGTATTGGTGTTTCTCATTTAATTGACCCCCCGTGGAGTGTGGCTAGTCAGCTAAACACTTTTACCCCTGTTGGGATGGCAATAATTATAGTTGCGGATGTAAAGTATGCACGAGTGTCTACGTCCATGCCAACTGTGAATATGTGGTGGGCTCAGACGATAAAACCTAGCAGGCCAATGGCTATTATTGCTCAGACCATTCCTATGTACCCAAATGGTTCTTTTTTGCCTGCATAATAGGCTACAACATGAGAGATGATACCAAATCCGGGTAAAATTAAAATGTAGACCTCCGGGTGGCCAAAGAATCAGAATAGGTGTTGATAAAGAATGGGGTCTCCCCCTCCTGCGGGGTCAAAGAATGTGGTGTTTAGGTTTCGATCTGTTAAAAGTATTGTGATTCCGGCAGCTAGAACCGGAAGAGACAACAAGAGGAGAACAGCGGTTACAAGGACGGCTCATACGAATAGCGGGGTCTGATATTGGGAGATGGCCGGGGGTTTTATGTTAATTGTTGTCGTGATAAAATTAATTGCTCCGAGGATAGATGACACGCCGGCCAAATGGAGGGAGAAAATAGTTAGGTCTACGGATGCGCCTGCGTGGGCTAAATTGCCTGCCAGCGGAGGGTAGACTGTTCATCCAGTACCGGCCCCGGCCTCAACCCCTGATGAGGCCAAGAGTAGCAGGAATGAGGGGGGGAGAAGTCAGAAGCTTATGTTATTTATCCGAGGGAATGCCATGTCGGGGGCTCCAATTATCAGCGGGACAAGTCAATTGCCAAATCCGCCAATAAGGATGGGCATTACTATAAAGAAAATTATAACAAAGGCATGTGCGGTAACAATAACATTATAAATCTGGTCATCGCCGAGAAGGGACCCTGGCTGGTTTAGTTCAGCTCGAATGAGCAGGCTAAGAGCGGTACCGACTATCCCGGCTCAGGCACCAAATACTAAATAAAGGGTGCCAATGTCTTTGTGGTTGGTGGAGAAGAATCAGCGTGTGATTGCCACAGGTAGGGTGGCCGAAGCTAGGCGGCGGGTTGTAGCCCCGAAGATAGGGGTTTAAGTCCTCTTCCTACCAAGCCCCGTGGTGGAGTACACATTAGATTGCAAATCTCAGGACGCAGATTAACGTCTGCCGGGGCTTTCCCGCCTTACTCGGCTAACGGCGGGAAAGGTAGATGAATGCTCGCTGGTTTGGGCGCTTAGCTGTTAACTAAGAGTTTGTAGGATCGAGGCCTTCTCATCTAGTGGGGCCTTAGCTTAATTAAAGTGTCTGAGTTGCATTCAGAAGATGTGAGGTAGAGTCTTGCAGGTCTTAACCAGGGACTAGGAGATTTTAACTCCTGCTTGGAGCTTTGAAGGCTCTCGGTCTGATTTATCCTAAGTCTCTAGGTGACTAGCATTAGGACGGCTGGGGTGAGGGGTAGGAGTCCTAGGGCAGCTGTTGTTGATAGGGCCAGGGCGAGTGTTGACTGGGTTGTTTGGGCTCGTCATGGTGTTGTGGCATTTGTTGTGTTGGGAGAGATGGTGAGGGCCATGGCGTAGCATAGTCGCAGGTAGAAGTATAGGCTTAGTAGGGCGGCCAGGGCTATAATTGTTGCCGTGAGTGGGAGTTCCTGTTTTGTTATTTCTTGTAAAATTAGTCATTTCGGCATAAATCCTGTCAGTGGTGGGAGGCCTCCTAGTGAGAGTAGGGTTAGGGCCGTTGTTGATGCTAGAATTGGGGCTTTTGATCATATCGTTGTTAGAGTATTAATTTTTGTGGTTGATGCTATTTTTAGTGAGAGGAAGGCTGTGGATGTTATAAGAATGTAGGTGCTTAGTGCAAGTAGGGTCAGATGGGGGGCGTGTTGAAGGATAATTATCATTCAGCCTATGTGTGCGATTGAAGAGTAGGCTATGATTTTTCGGATCTGGGTTTGGTTAAGTCCTCCTCAGCCTCCAATTAGTGCGGATAGGAGCCCCAGGGACGTAAGTACAAGGGGGTTAGTGGCTGGTGCTACTTGAATAATTAATGCAAATGGGGCTAGTTTTTGTCAAGTTGACAGAATTAGTCCTGTGAGCAGGTCAAGCCCTTGTAGCACTTCTGGCAGTCAGAAGTGTATTGGCGCCAGGCCAATTTTTAATGCTAGGGCGGTGATTATTGTTGTAGAGGCAAGGGGGTGGGATAGGTTGTTAATGTCTCATTCGCCCGTTATTCACGCATTTGTTGTTGCGGCAAATAGGATTATCGCTGCGGCGGTTGCCTGGGTTAGGAAGTATTTTGTGGTTGCTTCAACTGCTCGTGGGTGGTGCTGTTGTGCTATTAGGGGGGTAATTGCTAGAGTGTTAATTTCTAGCCCCATTCAGGCGAGTAGCCAGTGGGAGCTGGCAAAGGTTAGGGTGGTTCCTAGTCCTAGGCTGGACAGGAGAATGGCAAGTACGTAGGGGTTCATTGATAGGGGAGGGATTTTAACTGTCATGTTCGGGGTATGGGCCCGAAAGCTTAATTAGCTGACCTTATCGTAGGAAGTGGTGTAGAGGAAGCACTAGGAGTTTTGATCTCCTGAGTATGGGTTCAATCCCCTTCTTTCTAGGAACTGGGGGGACTTTAACCCCCATAAGCCACTCTATCAAAGTGGTCCTTGGGAGTTCGGGCACGGTTCCTTACAGCTATAGTTGTGGAGGGAGTCCTGCTAGTGCGATTGGGAGGGCGGCGTGTCATAAGACTAGGGCCAGGGTCAGGGGGAGGAAGTTTTTTCAGACCAAATGTATGAGCTGATCATATCGGAATCGCGGATATGAGGCTCGGACTCATAGAAACATTGTCGAGAGGAGTGCAGCTTTAGTTATTAGGCTAATTGTTGTTAGTTCTGGAATGTGTGGTGTGTGTGATGCGCCAAGGAAGAGGATGGTCGACAGGGTGTTTATTAATAGGATGTTGGCGTATTCGGCCAGAAAGAACAGGGCAAACGGCCCGCCAGCATATTCTACGTTAAAGCCAGATACTAGTTCAGATTCGCCCTCAGTTAGGTCAAAGGGTGCACGGTTTGTTTCGGCTAGCGTAGAGATGTATCATATTGCGGCCAGTGGTCAGGCGGGGATTAGTAGTCAAATGCTTTCTTGTGTAACATTAAATATTTGTAGTGTATAGCCTCCGGAGAAAATAATAATGGAAAGTAGAATTAATCCTAGGCTCACCTCGTAAGAGATTGTTTGGGCGACGGCTCGGAGGGCCCCGATTAGTGCATATTTTGAGTTTGATGCCCATCCTGAGCCTAAAATAGAATACACTGCTAGACTTGATAGGGCTAAAACGAATAAAATGCCCAGGTTTAGGTCAGTGACTGGGTGTGGTATGGGTATTGGTGCTCACAGGGTTATAGCCAGGGTCAGTGCAAGTATTGGGGTTGCTAAAAACAGAAGTGGGGATGACGTAGATGGGCGGATTGGCTCTTTAATAAATAGTTTAACTCCGTCGGCGATTGGTTGAAGCAGGCCGTAAGGGCCTACAATATTTGGGCCTTTTCGTAGTTGTATATATCCTAGGACTTTTCGTTCAAGAAGTGTGAGGAAGGCTACGGCTAGCAGGACGGGGATAATATATGCAAGTGGGTTAATTAAGTGGGTAAGCAGAGTGTTTAGCATAAACTAAGAAGAGGATTTGAACCTCTGGCTGAAAGGGCTTAGGCCTTTTGCAATTACCATGCTCTGCCATCTTAGTGTGGCCTTATTTTGGCAAGTATTTTGGGTCCTCCCTTTACTTAATTTAGTTGTTTTCATTAATTAGGGGTAAGGCGTGCTTTTAGCATGGGCCTTTATTTTCCCGGTCCTTTCGTACTGGGGAAAATGACTTTACAGATAGAAACTGACCTGGATTGCTCCGGTCTGAACTCAGATCACGTAGGACTTTAATCGTTGAACAAACGAACCCTTAATAGCGGCTGCACCATTAGGATGTCCTGATCCAACATCGAGGTCGTAAACCCTTTCGTCGATAGGGACTCTTGGAGAGGATTGCGCTGTTATCCCTAGGGTAACTTGGTTCGTTGATCGGCCAGGGGGCCGGATCATAATTGGTCAGAATTTCTGTGACTTGGAAGTGTCTTTCTTAGTTTTAGGGTTTAGTCCCAATCCACTTGGAGGATTTTTTGTTCTCCACGGTCGCCCCAACCGAAGGTAAAATTCCACATTCTATTAGGTTTATACTTTTTTGATAAGTTGTTTAACATAGTTGGGTTTGTACCTTAAGCTCCAAAGGGTCTTCTCGTCTTGTATTCTTATACCCGCTTCTGCACGGGTAGATCAATTTCACTGACTTGAAAGGGGAGACAGTTAAGCCCTCGTTTGGCCGTTCATACAGGTCTTCATTTAAAAGACAAGTGATTGCGCTACCTTTGCACGGTCAAAATACCGCGGCCGTTGAACTTGTAGTCACTGGGCAGGCTGGACCTCCTATACATGGGGGTTTGCAGGAGGCGATGTTTTTGGTAAACAGGCGAGGCTTATGTTTGCCGAGTTCCTTCCTTTTCTTTTAGTCTTTCCTTGATGCACTCCAGTGTGGGTTTAACGATTTAGGTGCTGTGGGTTTTTCTTGGTTTTATTTGCGCTAACATTGCCCTCTTTTTTTGGGCTCGTTAATTTCCAGTGGCTAGTCCGATCTGGTTTACACCTGTGCTGGGAGAGGATTGTGTCCTCTTGTTACTCATATTAGCATGGTCTCTTCCATGTTTGCATGGAATGGCCTAATATTATTAGGGGAGTAGGGTTGTTTATCAGTATAATAAACTTTGTGTCGCTTGAGCTTTAACGCTCTCTAACCAGATGGCTGCTTTTAGGCCCACTGAGGCGGCAGTTTTAGAAAATATGACCCTTATCCTCCTGCTTAAGGTTGTGTCCTTGGTTAAAGGGGCTGTACCCCCTTTAACTAACTCTCGTGTTTCTCTTTTTGCTTGTTTAGATGTTTCTTGGTTGAATCAAAGGGGTACGAGGCTGAACTTCTATTCATTTCTTAGGCAACCAGCTATCACCAAGTTCGGTAGGTCTGTCACCTCTACCCGGGGCTCTTCCCACTCTTTTGCCACAGAGACGGGTTGGCCCATTTGGCTGTCCCGGGGTAGCTCACTTGGTTTCGGGATTTCAAACTAAAGGTCGCTTTGCTTGTGCAGTACTGGCTAAATCATGATGCAAAAGGTACGAGGTCTAGGCTCTGCTTTTTTGTGCTTGTATGGGCTTTTTCACTGCTCTTTCAGCTTTCCCTTGCGGTACTTTTTCTATTGCTTAAAATTACCTTTTCCGTCTCCCGTACTAAGGTGGAAAAATGGTTTAGTTTATTAATTTAGGTTTGTGTTATGTTATTTATGTTGTTAGGTTGATTTGATGGTTAAGCTAGCTGTTTGGCTCAGGGTGATCCAGTTTGCATGGATGTCTTCTCGGTGTAAGGGAGATGCTTGACTATCTCAGCCACACCCTGGGTTTGATCCAAGTGCACCTTCCGGTACACTTACCATGTTACGACTTGCCTCCCCTTGTCGGTGCTTTGGTGTTAGGAACATTTGTTGCTGTGTGACAGGGGAGAGTGACGGGCGGTGTGTACGCGCCTCAGAGCCGGGTTCAAAAGGACGCTCTATTTCCTTTTTACTACTAAATCCTCCTTCGAGTAATTTTTCAGGGTACTGTTCGTTAGTGTTCTATAATAGAAAATGTAGCCCATTTCTTCCCACTTCGTGCGCTACACCTCGACCTGACGTTTTGGGGCATATTCATTTAGCTTACTGTTAGTCCTTCACAGGGTAAGCTGACGACGGCGGTATATAGGCGGGAATGGCTAGAAGTGGTGAGGTTTAACGGGGGTTATCGGTTCTAGAACAGGCTCCTCTAGGGGGGTCTAAGGCACCGCCAAGTCCTTTGGGTTTTAAGCTAACGCTCGTAGTACCCTGGCGGACGTTTGTTGTGTGATAACGTCTAGGTTTACGGCTAAGCATAGTGGGGTATCTAATCCCAGTTTGTTTCTTAGCTTTCGTGGGGTCAGGTGGGTATGTTAAAGCTACTTTCGTTTATTGGGTTTCGAACACTCAGGAGCGTGTGACGGCCAAGAGGCTCTTTGGCTTTAAAATTTCTTCTCTCCTTAACCACCCTTTACGCCGTGTCTGTCGACTAGGGCCTCTCGTATAACCGCGGTGGCTGGCACGAGTTTTACCGGCCCTCTTAGCACTGACTAAGTCAAGTTTTCACTTATGGCTTAATGTTTATCACTGCTGAATTCCCTTGGGGGTGTGGCGTGGCAAGGCGTCTTGGGCTAAAAATATTAGTGCCTGATGCCTGCTCCTCGTCCCCGGGCGGGGAATTAAGGGCATCCTCACAGGGCTGCGGATACTTGCATGTGTAAGTTGTGCTAAAGCTGATAGTAAAGTCAGGACCAAGCCTTTGTGCATGCGGGGCTTTTTAGGGTCCATTTTAGCATCTTCAGTGCTATGCTTTAATTTTAAGCTACGCTAGC